ACTTTTGCTTCTCTATTTTCGTTCTTTATCATAAAAGTTTTCCCCCGCCAATGAATGATAAGTGCCTAGGTGAAGTATAGTATAAGATAAGTCAGAAAAGTCTAAGTCTTATTAATAAGTCTTATTAGTATACTCTAAAAAGAAAAGAAATATACCTATACTCTTACTATAAGATAAAAGATAAAGACTCTTAAGTCTAAATATTATTAAGATAAGGCTTTTCTTTTCATATGAATACTTAGTAGAACGACTAACGACGAGATTTATTATCGTTTCTCGCGTGTCTCACGAGAGTTAGAGTAGGTGCGAATTCTCCCAATTTGTGACCGACCATACGATCTGTGATATAAATAGGTAAATGTTCCTTTCCATTATGAATAGCGATTGTATGGCCAATCATTGTGGGTATAATGGTAGATGCCCGAGACCAAGTCACTATGATTTCTTTCTCCTCCCTCCTGTTGAGTTTTTCAATTCTTCCCAATAAATGATTAGCTACAAAAGGATTTTTTTTTAGTGAACGTGTCACGGCTGATTACTCCTTTTTTTACATTTTTTAAATTGGCATTCTATGTCCAATATCTCGATCTTAATCTGAAGTCTAATGATGAATGGAAAAAAGAGAAAATCCTTTAGCTAGATAAGGGAAGGGGCGGATGTAGCCAAGTGGATCAAGGCAGTGGATTGTGAATCCACCATGCGCGGGTTCAATTCCCGTCGTTCGCCCATCACATTATTTCCAATTCCAAAGATTCGATTTTCAATGTTCCTATTTACGGCGACGAAGAATAAAACTATCACTATATTTGTTCCTTTTCCTGCTTCTTCTTCCAAGCGCAGGATAACCCCAAGGGGTTGTGGGTTTTTTTCTACCAATTGGGGCTCTCCCTTCACCGCCCCCATGGGGATGGTCTACAGGGTTCATAACTACTCCTCTTACTACAGGACGCTTACCTAGCCAACACTTAGATCCGGCTCTACCCAAACTTTTTTGGTTCACCCCAACATTACCCACTTGTCCGACTGTTGCTAAGCAGTTTTTGGATATCAAACGGACCTCCCCAGATGGTAATCTTAATGTGGCCGATTTACCCTCTTTTGCAATCAGTTTCGCTACAGCGCCTGCTGCTCTAGCTAATTGTCCACCTTTTCCAAGTGTGATTTCTATGTTATGTATGGCCGTGCCTAAGGGCATATCGGTTGAAGTAGATTCTTCTTTTTTATCAATCAAAACCCCTTCCCAAACTGTACAAGCTTCTTCCAAAGCATACGGCTTTCTAGATGTATATGATGATATCTAGACAGATGGATCTTATATGAATCGTATGATGAAGTACCACGTGAGTGGATATATAGGAATCCAAATCTGCCGAATCACTCATGTTATGATCTTCTACATCCTAGGTCTCCCCGTTCCGTCATCTGGCTTATGTTCTTCATGTAGCATTCAGACCGGATGACTCTATGAAATTACGTCGATACTTCCACATATTACGGGTAACGTAGGAGACATCTCTATTTTTCCCCGGAGGGTCTTTCTAATTACCACTGCTTAACTTTCAATTCGCCTCTGACCATCAAATGAAATGTGAATAACCCGTCCTCCTCTCTTTGAAACAAGGGGCGCTTCCGGTTCTGTGCGCGCTTCAAACAATTTTGTCTTCTCCATATTACCATATCTCTAGAGTCAATAATTTTCTATGAGGAACTACTGAACTCAATCACTTGCTGCCGTTACTCAACAGTTTTCTGTTGAGGTCTATCCCGTAGAGGTACTCCAATTGGATCAGTGATCGATTTCTAGGTTTCGTCGTAAACCTAATTGGTTACTTCCAATTACGTAAATCAATAGTTCAAACCGCACTCAAAGGTAGGGCATTTCCCATTGATATAGGAACTTCTGTACCAGAAACAATGGTATCTCCAATTATAGCCCCTCTGGGATGTAAAATATATCTCTTCTCACCATCCCCATAGTGTATGAGACAAATGTATGCATTTCGATTAGGGTCATATTCTATGGTTACGATTCTACCAGATATCTCTTTTTCATTCCGTCGAAAGTCGATTTTACGGTATAGACGCTTATGACCTCCCCCTCTATGCCCTGCGGTAATGATCCCTCTGGCATTACGACCTTTACCACAACGATGCTGTCCATAGATCAAATTATTTCGTGGATTGGATTTCACTTGACTGTCTATGGCTCCATTGCGTGTGCTCGAGGTAGAAGTTTTGTATAAATGTATTGCCGTGTTATTAAGTCTTTTGCTTTAAGTTCTTTTCTCTATAAGAGGTGGAATAGAATAACCCGGTTGAAGCGTAATGATCATACGTCTGTAATGCATTGTATGTCCCATAATAGGTCCCATCCTTCTACCCTTTCCCGGGAGTCGATGACTATTCATAGCTATTACCTTGACACCAAAGAAGAGTTCGACCCAATGCTTTATTTCTGTCCTAGTTGATCCTGATTCGACATTAGAAGTATATTGATTGTTCCCCAATAACCGAATACTTTTTTCTGTAAATACTGCATATTTGATTCCATCCATAAATCCATTTTCTTCCCTATGAGTTCCAGTATCGATAAGAATTTTAGTTCTTACTGTTCATATGTTATGGTATGAATATACCATACCAATTCGCTATGTATGGATGATGAGATTCCATTGATACAGAGTCAATTCCAATAGACTTATTGAATGTTCCCATTGGCGTGCATCCAGCAGGAATTGAACCTACGAATTTGCCAATTATGAGTTGGGCGCTTTAACCATTCAGCCATGGATGCTTAACAGGGATCATCGTACATCGTGAATAACCAAATTCCAATTGAAATGAAATCTTTAGGAGGAATCAATGAAACGACATCAATTCAAATCCTGGATATTCGAATTGAGAGAGATATTGAGAGAGATCAAGAATTCTCACTATTTCTTAGATTCATGGATCAAATTCGATTCAGTGGGATCTTTCACTCACATTTTTTTCCACCAAGAACGTTTTATGAAACTCTTTGACCCCCGAATTTGGAGTATCCTACTTTCACGTGATTCACAGGGTGCAACAAGCAATCGATATTTCACGATCAAAGGTTTAGTACTGCTTGTAGTAGTGGTCCTTCTATCTCGTATTAACAATCGAAAGATGGTCGAAAGAAAAAATCTCTATTTGATGGGGCTTCTTCCTATACCTATGAATTCCATTGGACCCAGAAAGGAGACATTGGAAGAATCTTTTTGGTCTTCCAATAGAAATAGGTTGATTGTTTCGCTCCTGTATCTTCCAAAAGGGAAAAAGATTTCTGAGAGTTGTTTCATGGATCCGCAAGAGAGTACTTGGGTTATCCCAATAAAGAAAAAGCGTATCATGCCTGAATCTAACCGGGGTTCGCGGTGGTGGAGGAACCGGATCGGAAAAAAGAGGGATTCTAGTTGTCAGATATCTAATGAAACCGTAGCTGGAATTGAGATCTCATTCAAAGAGAAAGATAGCAAATATCTGGAGTTTCTTTTTTTATCCTATACGGATGATCCGATCCGCAAGGACCATGATTGGGAATTGTTTGATCGTCTTTCTCCGAGGAAGAAACGAAACATAATCAACTTGAATTCGGGACAGCTATTCGAAATCTTAGGGAAAGACTTGATTTGTTATCTCATGTCTGCTTTTCGTGAAAAAAGACCAATTCAGGGGGAGAGTTTCTTCAAACAACAAGGAGCTGGGGCAACTATGCAATCCAATGATATTGAGCATGTTTCTCATCTCTTCTCGAGAAACAAGTGGGGTCTTTCTTTGCAAAATTGTGCTCAATTTCATATGTGGCAATTCCGCCAAGATCTCTTCGTTAGTTGGGGGAAGAATGAGCACGAATCGGATTTTTTGAGGAACGTCTCGAGAGAGAATTGGATTTGGTTAGACAATGTGTGGTTGGTAAACAAGGATCGGTTTTTTAGCAAGGTACGGAATGTATTGTCAAATATTCAATATGATTCCACAAGATCTATTTTCGTTCAAGTAACGGATTCTAGCCAATGGAAAGGATCTTCTTCTGATCAATCCAGAGATCATTTCGATTCCGTTAGAAATGAGAATTCAGAATATCACACATTGATCGATCAAACAGAGATTCAGCAACTAAAAGAGAGATCGATTCTTTGGGATCCTTCCTTTCTTCAAACGGAACGAACAGAGATAGAATCAGATCGATTCCCGAAATGCCTTTTTGGATCTTCCTGGCTATTCACAGAACCTGAGAAGCGGATGAATAATCATCTGCTTCCGGAAGAAATCGAAGAATTTCTTGGGAATCCTACAAGATCAATTCGTTCTTTTTTCTCTGACAGATGGTCAGAACTTCATCTGGGTTCGAATCCTACTGAGAGGTCCACTAGAGATCATAAATTGTTGAAGAAAAAACAAGATGTTTCTTTTGTCCCTTCCAGGCGAGCGGAAAAGAAAGAAATGGTTGATATATTCAAGATAATTACGTATTTACAAGATACCGTCTCAATTCATCCTTCGGAACCATATCACATCCCGAATCTGGTTCCGAAGGATGAACCGGATATGGACAGTTCCAATAAGATTTCATTCTTGAACAAAAATCCATTTTTTGATTTCTTTCATCTATTCCATGACCGGAACAAAGGGGGATACGCGTTACGCCACGATTTTTTTGAATCAGAAGAGAGATTCCCAGAAATGGCGGATCTATTCACTCTATCAATAACCGAGCCGGATCTGGTGTTTCATAGGGGATTTGCCTTTTCTATTGATTCCTACGGGTTGCATCAAAAAAGATTCTTGAATGAGGTATTCAACTCCAGAGATGAATCGAAAAAGAAATTGGTTCTACCTCCTCTTTTTTATGAGGAGAATGAATCTTTTTCTCGAAGGATCAGAAAAAAATCGGTCCGGATCTACTGCGGGAATGAGTTGGAAGATCCCAAACTAAAAACAGCGGTATTTGCTAGCAACAACATAATGGAGGCAGTCAATCAATATAGATTGATCCGAAATCTCCAATATTATGGGTACATAAGAAATGTATCGAATCGATTCTTTTTAATGAATAGATCCGATCGCAACTTCGAATATGGAATTCAAAGGGATCAAATAGGAAATGATACTCTGAATCATATAACTATAATGAAATATACGATCAACCAACATTTATCGAATTTGAAAAAGAGTCAGAAGAAATGGTTTGATCCTCTTATTTCTCGAACTGAGAGATCCATGAATCAGGATCCTGATGCATATAGATACAAAGGGTCCGATGGGAGCAAGAATTTCCAGGAACATTTGGAACATTTCGTTTCTGAACAGAAGAATCCTTTTCAAGTAGTGCAAGTAGTGTTCGATCAATTACGTATTCATCAATATTCGATTGATTGGTCCGAGGCTATCGACAAAGAAGATTTGTCTAAGTCACTTCGTTTCTTTTTGTCCAAGTCACTTCTCTTTTTGTCCAAGTCACTTCGTTTCTTTTTGTCCAAGTCACTTCCCTTTTTCTTTGTGAGTATCGGGAATATCCCCATTCATAGGTCCGAGATCCACATCTATGAATTGAAAGGTCCGAATGATCAACTCTGCAATCAGTTGTTAGAATCCATAGGTGTTAAAATCGTTCATTTGAAGAAATTGAAACCCTTCTTATTGGATGATCATGATACTTCCCAAAGACCAAAATTCTTGATCAATGGAGGAACAATATTACCATTTTTGTTCAAAAAGATACCAAAGCGGGTGATTGACTCATTCCATACTAGAAAGAATCGCAGGAAATCCTTTGATAACACGGATTCCTATTTCTCAATGATATCCCACGATCGAGACAATTGGCTGAATCCCGTGAAACCATTTCATAGAAGTTCATTGATATCTTCTTTTTATAAAGCAAATCGACTTCGATTCTTGAATGATCCACATCACTTCTGGTTCTATTGTAACAAAAGATTCCCCTTTGATGTGGAAAAGACCCGTATCAAGAATTATGATCTTACATATGGACAATTCCTCAATATCTTGTCCATTCGCAACAAAATCTTTTCTTTGTGCGTCGGTAAAAAAGGATCTCTTTTTTTGGAGAGAGAGACTCTTTCACCAATCGAGTCACAGGTATCTGACATCTTCATACCTAACGATTTCCCACAAAGTGGTGATGAAACGTATAACTTGTACAAATTGTACAAATCTTTCCATTTTCCAATTCGATCCGATCCATTCGTTCGTGGAGCTATTTACTCGATCGCAGACATTTCTGCAACACCTCTAACAGAGGAACAAAGAGTCAATTTGGAAAAAACTTATTGTCAGCCTCTTTCAGATATGAATCTATCTGATTCAGAAGGGAATAACTTGCATCAGTATCTCAGTTTCAATTCAAACATGGGTTTGATTCACACTCCATGTTCTGAGAAGTATTTACCATCCGGAAAGAGGAAAAAACGGAGTCTTTGTCTAAATAAATGCGTTGAGAAAGGGCAGATGTATAGAACCTTTCAACGAGATAGTGCTTTTTCAAATCTCTCAAAATGGAATCTGTTCCAAACATATATGCCATGGTTCCTTACTTCGACAGGGTGCAAATATCTCAATTTCACCCTTTTAGATACTCTTTCAGACCCATTGCCGATACTGAGTAGTAGTCAAAAATTTGTATCCATTTTTCATGATATGATGCATGGATCAGATATATCACGGCCAATTCCTCAGAAGATTCTTCCACAATGGACTCTGATAAGTGAGATTTCGAGTAAATGTTTACAGAATCTTCTTCTGTCCGAAGAAATGATTCATCGAAATAATGAGTCACCCGTTCCATTGATATGGGCACATCTGAGATCAACAAATGCTCGGGAGTTCCTCTATTCCATCTTTTTCCTTCTTCTTGTTGCTGGATATCTCGTTCGTATACATCTTCTCTTTGTTTCCCGAGCCTCTAGTGAGTTACAGACAGAGTTAGAAAAGATCAAATCTTTGATGATTCCATCATACATGATGGAATTTCGAAAACTTCTGGATAGGTATCCTACATCTGAACTGAATCCTTTCTGGTTAAAGAATCTCTTTCTAGTTGTTCTGGAACAATTAGGAGATTCTCTGGAAGAAATACGGGGTTCTGCTTCTGGTGGCAACATGCTATTGGGTGGTGGTCCCGCTTATGGGGTCAAATCAATACGTTCTAAGAAGAAAGATTGGAAGATCAATCTCATCGATCTTGTAAGTATCATACCAAATCCCATCAATCGAATCATTTTTTCGAGAAATACGAGACATCTAAGTCGTACAAGTAAAGAGATCTATTCATTGATAAGAAAAAGAAAAAACGTGAATGGTGATTGGATTGATGAGAAAATAGAATTCTGGGTCGCGAACAGTGATTCGATTGATGATGAAGAAAGAGAATTCTTGGTTCAGTTCTCCACCTTAACGACAGAAAAAAGGATTGATCAAATTCTATTGAGTCTGACTCATAGTGATCATTTATCAAAGAATGACTCTGGTTATCAAATGATTGAACAACCGGGATCAATTTCCTTACGATACTTAGTTGACATTCATCAAAAGGATCTAATGAATTATGAGTTCAATAGATCCTGTTTAGCAGAAAGACGGATATTCCTTGCTCATTATCATACAATCACTTATTCACAAACCTTGTGTGGGGCTAATATTTTTCATTCCCCATCTCCTCATGGAAAACCCTTTTCGCTCCGCTTAGCCCTATCCCCTTCTAGAGGTATTTTAGTGATAGGTTCTATAGGAACTGGACGATCCTGTTTGGTCAAATACCTAGCGACAAACTCCTATGTTCCTTTCATTACGGTATTTCCGAACAAGTTCCTGGATGACAAGCCTAAACCTATTGATGATATCGATATTGATGATAGTGACGATATTGATGATAGTAATGATGACCTTGATATTGATACGGAGCTGCTAACTATGACGAATGTGCTAACTATGTATATGACGACGAAAATAGACCGATTTGATATCACCCTTCAATTCGAATTAGCAAAAGCAATGTCTCCTTGCATAATATGGATTCCAAACATTCATGATCTGCATGTGAATGAGTCGAATTACTTATCCCTCGATCTATTAGAGAACTATCTCTCCAGGGATTGTGAAAGATGTTCCACTGGAAAGATTCTTGTTATTGCTTCGACTCATATTCCCCAAAAAGTAGATCCCGCTCTAATAGCTCCAAAGAAATTCAATACATGCATTAAGATACGAAGGCTTCTTCTTCCACAACAACGAAAGCACTTTTTCATTCTTTCATATACTAGAGGATTTCACTTGGAAAAGAAGATGTTCCATACTAACGGATTCGGGTCCATAACCATGGGTTCCAATGCGCGAGATCTTGTAGCACTTATCAATGAGGCCCTATCAATTAGTATTACACAGAAGAAATCCATTATAGAAACTAATACAATTAGATCAGCTCTTCATAGAAAAACTTGGGATTTTCGATCCCAGATAAGATCGGTTCAGGATCATGGGATCCTTTTCTATCAGATAGGAAGGGCTGTTACACAAAATGTACTTCTAAGTAATTGCCCCATAGATCCTATATCTATCTATATGAAGAAGAAATCATGTAAGGGAGGGGATTCTTATTTGTACAAATGGTACTTCGAACTTGGAACGAGCATGAAGAAATTAACGATACTTCTTTATCTTTTGAGTTGTTCTGCCGGATCGGTCGCTCAAGATCTTTGGTCTTCATCCAGACACGATGAAAAAAATTGGATCACTTCTTATGGATTCGTCGAGAACGATTCTGATCTAGTTCATGGCCTATTACTATTATTACTCTTAGAAGTAGAAGGCGCTCTGGCTCTGGCGGGATCCTCACGGACAGAAAAATCTTGCAGTCAGTTTGATAATAATCGAGTGACATTACTTCTTCGGTCCGAACCAAGGAATCAGTTAGATATGATGCAAAATGGATCTTGTTCTATCGTTGATCAGAGATTTCTATATGAAAAATACGAATCGGAGTTTGAAGAAGGGGAAGGGGCCCTCGATCCGCAACAGATAGAGGAGGATTTATTCAATCACATAGTTTGGGCTCCTAGAATATGGCGATTTGATTGTATCGAAAGGCCCACTGAATTGGGATTTCCCTATTGGACTGGGTCATTTCGGGGCAAATGGATCATTTATCATAAAGAGGATGAGCTTAAAGAGAATGATTCGGAGTTCTTGCAGAGTGGAACCATGCAGTACCAGACACGAGATAGATCTTCCAAAGAACAAGGCTTTTTTCGAACAAGCCAATTCATTTGGGACCCTGCGGATCCATCCTTTTCCCTATTCAAAGATCAGCCCTCTGTCTCTGTGTTTTCACGTCGAGAATTCTTTGCAGATGAAGAGATGTCAAAGGGGCTCATTGCTTCCCAAACAAATCCTCCTACATCTATATATAAACGCTGGTTCATCAAGAATACGCAAGAAAAGCACTTCGAATTGTTGATTCATCGCCAGAGATGGTTTAGAACCAATAGTTCATTATCTAATGGATCTTTCCGTTCTAATACTCTATCCGAGAGTTATCAGTATTTATCAAATCTGTTCCTATCTAACGGAACGCTATTGGATCAAATGACAAAGACATTGTTGAGAAAGAGATGGCTTTTCCCGGATGAAATGAAACATTTGATTCATGTAACAGGAGAAAGATTCCCCATTCCTTAGCCGTAAAGATATGTGCCCATGAAAAGGGGATTAAGTGGAACAGAATTGGCCGGATGGTAGAGTCGTGGAAACACTTGTTTCTTCCATCTTT